GCTAGCGTAGCTTAACTAAAGCATAACACTGAAGCTGTTAAGATGGACCCTAGAAAGTCCCGCCGGCACAAAGGCTTGGTCCTGACTTTACTATCAGCTTTAACTGAACTTACACATGCAAGTCTCCGCACTCCTGTGAGGATGCCCTTAATCCCCTGCCCGGGGACGAGGAGCCGGCATCAGGCGCGCCCCGGCAGCCCAAGACGCCTTGCTAAGCCACACCCCCAAGGAAACTCAGCAGTGATAGATATTAAGCCATAAGCGAAAGCTTGACTTAGTTAAGGTTAAGAGGGCCGGTAAAACTCGTGCCAGCCACCGCGGTTATACGAGAGGCCCAAGTTGATAACTACCGGCGTAAAGAGTGGTTAGGGATAATACTTAATAAAGCCGAACACCCCCTAGGCTGTCATACGCACCTGGGGGCACGAAGCCCCACTGCGAAAGCAGCTTTAACCACCACCTGAACCCACGACAGCTATGATACAAACTGGGATTAGATACCCCACTATGCCTAGCCGTAAACTTTGATGGAAACATACAACTAACATCCGCCAGGGAACTACAAGCGCCAGCTTAAAACCCAAAGGACTTGGCGGTGCCTCAGACCCACCTAGAGGAGCCTGTTCTAGAACCGATAACCCCCGTTCAACCTCACCACCTCTTGTTTTCCCCGCCTATATACCACCGTCGTCAGCTTACCCTGTGAAGGATTTATAGTAAGCAAAATGGGCAAGACCCAAAACGTCAGGTCGAGGTGTAGCGCATGGGGTGGGAAGAAATGGGCTACATTCTCTAAATTAGAGCACTACGAACCACGCTGTGAAACCAGCGTCCGAAGGTGGATTTAGCAGTAAAGAGAAAGCAGAGAGTTCTCTTGAAACTGGCTCTGAGGCGCGCACACACCGCCCGTCACTCTCCCCAAGTTCAATTTACCCTTCTAATTAAGAAGTTACACGAACAAAGGGGAGGCAAGTCGTAACATGGTAAGTGTACCGGAAGGTGCACTTGGAATAACCAGAGTGTAGCTAAAACAGAAAAGCACCTCCCTTACACCGAGGAGACATCCGTGCAAATCGGGTCACCCTGAGCTGACTAGCTAGCCAACACATTTGGTCTAACACCACAACATATATAACCCCACAAAACTTAGAATTAAGTCAACAAACCATTTTTCCCCCTTAGTATGGGCGACAGAAAAGGGAATATTGAGCAACAGAGAAAGTACCGCAAGGGAAAGCTGAAAGAGAATTGAAATAACCCATTTAAGCCCAGGAAAGCAGAGATTAGATCTCGTACCTTTTGCATCATGATTTAGCCAGCAAACCCGAGCAAAGAGGACTTTAGTTCAGGCCCCCGAAACTAGACGAGCTACTCCGGGACAGCCTATTATAGGGCCAACCCGTCTCTGTGGCAAAAGAGTGGGAAGAGCCCCGAGTAGAGGTGATAAACCTATCGAGCCTAGTTATAGCTGGTTGCTTAGGAAATGAATAGAAGTTCAGCCCCCTGGCTTTCTTAGGACCTCAAGGTAAAACTAACCTCGTCCCATAGAAACCAAGGGAGTTAGTCAAAGGAGGTACAGCTCCTTTGAACAAGGACACAACCTTAACAGGCGGCTAAGGATCATAATTACTAAGGTAACCTGTTACAGTGGGCCTAAGAGCAGCCACCTGCATAGAAAGCGTTAAAGCTCAGACAGATACAAGCCTCTTATTTTGATAAGAAATCCTACCCCCTAACCGTACTAAGCCGTTCCATGCCCCCATGGAAGAGATTATGCTAGAATGAGTAATAAGAGGGAATAACCCTCTCCAAGCACATGTGTAAGTCGGACCGGACACCCCACCGACAAATAACGAACCCAAACTAAGAGGGAAATGGAGGCCAGAAGAGAAACCAAGAAAAGCCTGCACAAATATATCGTTAACCCCACACAGGAGTGCCCACAAGGAAAGACCCAAAGGAAGAGAAGGAACTCGGCAAACACAAGCCTCGCCTGTTTACCAAAAACATCGCCTCTTGCAAATCAAAGCATAAGAGGTCCCGCCTGCCCTGTGACTATGGGTTTAACGGCCGCGGTATTTTGACCGTGCGAAGGTAGCGCAATCACTTGTCTTTTAAATGAAGACCTGTATGAATGGCATCACGAGGGCTTAGCTGTCTCCTCTTCCAAGTCAATGAAATTGATCTGCCCGTGCAGAAGCGGGCATAAGTACATAAGACGAGAAGACCCTATGGAGCTTTAGACACCAGGCAGATCACGTCAAGCAACCTTGAACTAACAAGTAAAAACGCAGTGACCCCTAGCCCATATGTCTTTGGTTGGGGCGACCGCGGGGGAAAATAAAGCCCCCATGTGGACTGGGGGCACTGCCCCCACAGCCGAGAGCTACAGCTCTAAGCACCAGAATTTCTGACCAAAAATGATCCGGCAAATGCCGATCAACGGACCGAGTTACCCTAGGGATAACAGCGCAATCCTCTCCCAGAGTCCCTATCGACGAGGGGGTTTACGACCTCGATGTTGGATCAGGACATCCTAATGGTGCAGCCGCTATTAAGGGTTCGTTTGTTCAACGATTAAAGTCCTACGTGATCTGAGTTCAGACCGGAGTAATCCAGGTCAGTTTCTATCTATGAAGTGATGTTTCCTAGTACGAAAGGACCGGAAAGAAGGGGCCCATGCTTAAGGCACGCCCCACCCCCACCTGATGAAGGCAACTAAAACAGACAAGGGGGCACACCAAAGTGTGCCTAAGATAACGGCGCGCTAAGGTGGCAGAGCCCGGTAATTGCGAAAGGCCTAAGCCCTTTTTCCCAGAGGTTCAAACCCTCTCCTTAGCTATGATCACGACCCTAATTACCCACGTTATTAATCCCCTGGCCTACATTGTCCCTGTCCTCCTGGCAGTTGCCTTCCTCACCCTGCTGGAACGGAAAGTTCTTGGATATATACAACTTCGGAAGGGGCCCAACATTGTTGGCCCATATGGGTTACTTCAGCCCATCGCAGATGGTATTAAACTTTTTATTAAAGAACCAGTACGACCATCAACTTCCTCCCCCTTCCTATTCCTAGCCACGCCCATGCTGGCTTTAACCCTTGCACTTACCCTCTGGGCCCCCATACCCATCCCCTATCCTGTTACAGACTTAGGCCTAGGAGTACTATTCGTGCTTGCACTCTCCAGCCTAGCCGTGTATTCTATTCTTGGCTCCGGATGGGCTTCAAATTCTAAGTATGCCCTAATCGGAGCCCTCCGGGCCGTAGCACAAACCATCTCCTACGAAGTAAGCCTAGGGCTTATTTTACTTAGCGTAATTATCTTCACAGGCGGATTCACGCTTCAAACATTTAACGTTGCCCAAGAAAGCATCTGATTACTAGTACCAGCCTGACCCCTTGCTGCTATATGATACATCTCAACCCTAGCCGAGACAAACCGTGCACCATTTGACCTAACAGAAGGTGAATCGGAGTTAGTCTCAGGATTTAATGTAGAGTACGCTGGAGGACCTTTCGCCCTTTTTTTCCTGGCTGAATATTCTAATATCCTTCTTATGAATACACTCTCAACCATCCTCTTCCTAGGAGCATCACACATCCCCGCCTTACCCGAACTTACAGCCATAAACCTTATGACTAAAGCCGCCCTTCTGTCTGTAGTGTTTTTATGAGTGCGGGCCTCGTACCCCCGCTTTCGATATGATCAGCTTATGCACCTGGTTTGAAAAAGCTTCCTCCCCCTAACTCTGGCTCTTGTCCTATGACACCTTGCACTCCCTATTGCACTGGCAGGCCTGCCACCACAAATTTAATTCTGTGGGAATTGTGCCTGAATGCTTAAGGACCACCTTGATAGCGTGGCTAATAGGGGTTCAAGTCCCCTCAATTCTAGAGAGAAGGGGCTCGAACCCATCCTCAAGAGATCAAAACTCTTGGTGCTTCCACTACACCACTTTCTAGTAAGGTCAGCTAATTAAGCTTTTGGGCCCATACCCCAAATATGTTGGTTAAAATCCTTCCCTCACTAATGAACCCCTATGTACTCACCATCTTAATTTCAAGCCTGGGCCTGGGCACAGTATTAACATTTGCCAGCTCTCACTGACTTCTTGCATGAATAGGCCTAGAAATCAACACCCTTGCCATCCTCCCCCTCATGGCACGACAGTATCACCCCCGAGCGGTCGAGGCCACAACAAAGTATTTTTTAACACAAGCAACCGCTGCGGCAATAATTCTATTTGCCAGTACCACTAACGCATGGCTAGTCGGGGAGTGAGATATTCAACAACTAAGCCACCCCCTTGCGGTTACAACTGCTATATTAGCCCTCGCCCTCAAAGTAGGCCTAGCACCCGTACACTTCTGACTACCAGAGGTCCTTCAAGGGTTAGACCTCACCACTGGCCTCATCCTTTCGACTTGGCAGAAACTTGCACCTTTCGCACTTATATTACAAATAGCCCCAGCTGTAGACTCCTCCCTCTTAGTAATACTCGGGCTGTTATCAACCCTCGTGGGAGGATGAGGAGGATTAAACCAAACTCAGCTACGCAAAATCCTAGCATATTCTTCTATTGCCCACCTTGGTTGGATAGTACTCATTATACAATTTGCACCCTCCATTACCCTAATTAGCCTAGTCATATATATTGTCATAACATCTTCAGCCTTTTTAACAATAAAAGTAAACAACTCGTTGACCATTAATGCCCTTGCAACCTCCTGGACTAAATCACCAGCTCTCGCCGCACTCGCCATTCTGGTTTTACTCTCACTTGGGGGTTTACCACCTCTTTCAGGTTTTATGCCTAAGTGATTAATCCTGCAAGAACTAACAAAGCAAGGGCTACCACTATCCGCCACACTAGCTGCTATAACAGCCCTATTAAGCCTATACTTTTATCTACGGCTCTGCTACGCCATAACCCTAACTATTTACCCCAACACCCTTACTGCCTCTGCCCCATGACGACTGGATTTTATCCATATTACTATGCCACTCTCATTAGTCACTATTATGGCCCTAGGACTTCTCCCCCTTACCCCCGCTGTGACTGCCCTACTAAATCTATAACAAGGGCTTAGGATAGCACTAAGACCAAGAGCCTTCAAAGCTCTAAGCGGGAGTGAAAATCTCCCAGCCCTTGTTAAGACTTGCGGGACTTTATCCCACATCTTCTGAATGCAACCCAGACACTTTAATTAAGATAAAGCCTTTCTAGGTGGGAAGGCCTCGATCCTACAAACTCTTAGTTAACAGCTAAGTGCTCTATCCAGCGAGCATCCACCTACTTTCCCCCGCCACAGGGGCGGCGAGGCGGGGGAAAGCCCCGGTAGGCTATTAGCCTACTTCTTCAGGTTTGCAATCTGACATGTAGTACACCACAAGGCTTGATAAGGAGAGGACTTAAACCTCTGTTCGTGGGGTTACAATCCACCGCTTAAACTCTCAGCCACCCTACCTGTGGCAATCACACGATGATTTTTCTCAACCAACCACAAAGACATTGGCACCCTTTATTTAGTATTTGGTGCCTGAGCCGGGATAGTCGGCACAGCCCTAAGCCTTTTGATCCGAGCGGAGCTAAGCCAGCCCGGGGCCCTTCTGGGGGACGATCAAATTTATAATGTAATCGTCACGGCCCATGCTTTCGTTATAATTTTCTTTATAGTTATGCCAATTATGATTGGAGGATTTGGAAACTGACTAATTCCCCTTATGATCGGAGCACCCGATATAGCATTCCCCCGAATAAATAACATGAGCTTCTGACTTCTTCCCCCATCCTTTCTTCTTCTCCTGGCCTCATCCGGAGTTGAAGCCGGCGCCGGCACAGGATGAACAGTGTATCCCCCACTAGCAGGCAACCTCGCTCACGCAGGGGCCTCCGTTGACTTAACTATCTTCTCCCTACACTTAGCTGGTATTTCCTCTATTTTAGGAGCCGTTAATTTTATTACAACCATTATTAATATGAAACCCCCAGCCATCTCGCAGTATCAAACACCCCTTTTTGTTTGAGCCGTTTTAATCACCGCCGTCCTTTTACTACTTTCCCTCCCTGTGCTGGCAGCAGGTATTACAATACTGCTTACGGACCGAAACCTAAACACCACTTTCTTTGACCCAGCAGGAGGGGGAGACCCAATTCTGTATCAGCACCTATTTTGATTCTTTGGCCACCCAGAAGTATATATTCTTATTCTTCCAGGCTTTGGTATGATCTCACACATTGTTGCATACTACTCGGGTAAGAAAGAACCCTTCGGGTATATAGGAATAGTATGGGCTATAATGGCCATCGGCCTACTAGGGTTCATCGTCTGAGCCCACCACATGTTCACTGTTGGAATGGATGTTGATACTCGTGCCTACTTCACATCCGCCACCATGATCATTGCTATTCCAACAGGAGTAAAAGTATTTAGCTGATTAGCTACGCTACACGGCGGCTCAATCAAATGGGAAACACCACTTCTTTGAGCTCTAGGATTTATTTTCCTATTTACAGTAGGTGGACTAACAGGTATTGTCCTGGCAAACTCCTCCTTAGACATCGTCCTTCATGATACTTATTACGTAGTCGCCCACTTCCACTACGTATTGTCAATAGGAGCTGTCTTTGCCATCATGGGCGCTTTCGTACACTGATTCCCCTTGTTTACCGGATACACCCTACACAGCACGTGAACTAAGATCCACTTCGGAATTATGTTTATCGGTGTTAATTTAACCTTTTTCCCCCAACATTTCTTAGGCCTTGCAGGAATACCACGACGGTATTCTGATTATCCAGACGCCTATACACTTTGAAACACTGTCTCCTCAATCGGATCCCTTATCTCCCTGGTTGCTGTGATTATGTTTTTATTTATCCTTTGAGAAGCCTTTGCCGCCAAACGGGAAGTAGCATCAATTGAGTTAACTTCAACAAACGTAGAGTGACTGCACGGGTGCCCCCCGCCCTATCATACATTTGAGGAGCCGGCATTTGTACAAGTACAAGCAACATAGCGAGAAAGGGAGGAATTGAACCCCCATGTGCTGGTTTCAAGCCAACCGCATAACCACTCTGCCACTTTCTTCCATAAGACACTAGTAAAACTAGTATATTACACTGCCTTGTCAAGGCAAAATTGTGGGTTAAAACCCCGCGTGTCTTGAGCACTTAGCTACAATGGCACATCCCTCACAACTAGGATTCCAAGACGCGGCCTCACCTGTAATAGAAGAACTTCTTCACTTCCACGACCATGCTCTTATGATTGTTCTTCTTATTAGCACACTAGTGCTTTATATCATCGTAGCAATAGTCTCTACTAAACTTACTAACAAGTATATCCTCGATTCTCAAGAAATTGAGATCGTTTGAACTATCCTCCCAGCAGTCATCCTTATTCTTATTGCTCTCCCCTCCCTTCGAATCCTTTACCTTATAGACGAAATTAACGACCCCCACCTTACCATTAAAGCAATGGGCCACCAATGGTATTGAAGTTACGAATATACCGACTATGAAGACCTGGGCTTTGACTCCTATATGATCCCAACTCAAGACCTCCTCCCCGGCCAATTTCGCCTTTTAGAAGCAGACCATCGAATGGTCGTACCGGTAGAATCCCCAATCCGAGTTCTCGTTTCAGCGGAAGATGTACTTCACTCCTGAGCTGTCCCTTCTCTAGGGGTAAAAATAGACGCCGTCCCCGGACGATTAAACCAAACAGCCTTTATTGCCTCTCGACCTGGAGTGTTCTACGGACAGTGTTCTGAAATTTGCGGGGCTAATCACAGCTTCATGCCTATCGTTGTTGAAGCAGTCCCTCTAGAACACTTCGAGAAATGATCCACTATAATACTTGAAGATGCCTCACTAAGAAGCTAAATCGGGAGTAGCGTTAGCCTTTTAAGCTAAAGACTGGTGGCCCCCAACCACCCCTAGTGACATGCCCCAACTCAACCCCGCCCCCTGATTTGCCATCTTGGTATTCTCGTGACTGGTTTTCCTAACTGTTATTCCCCCAAAAGTCCTTGGCCACACCTTCACAAATGAGCCTACTTCACAAAGCACTGAAAAAGCTAAACCTGAGCCCTGAAACTGACCATGACACTAAGCTTCTTTGACCAATTTATAAGCCCAACATACCTGGGCATCCCACTTATTGCTGTAGCACTAACCTTACCATGAATTCTTTTCCCAACCCCATCTGCCCGATGGTTAAACAACCGCCTTATTACACTACAGGGATGGTTTATTAACCGATTTACTCAACAACTTCTCCTTCCCTTAAACCTAGGAGGACACAAGTGAGCAGTCATATTGACTTCTTTAATATTATTCCTTATCACTCTAAACATGCTGGGCCTCCTTCCGTACACCTTTACTCCAACCACACAGCTCTCACTAAATATGGGTCTTGCAGTTCCACTGTGACTTGCAACAGTGATTATTGGCATGCGAAACCAGCCCACCGCCGCCCTAGGACACCTTTTACCAGAAGGAACCCCTGTTCCGTTAATCCCCGTTCTTATCATTATCGAAACAATTAGCCTCTTTATCCGCCCCCTTGCCCTTGGTGTACGACTTACAGCCAATTTAACGGCAGGCCACCTTCTAATTCAGCTAATCGCAACAGCAGCCTTCGTCCTTCTTCCCTTGATACCAACAGTAGCAATTCTTACTGCTATCGTCCTGTTCTTGCTTACCCTTCTTGAGATCGCCGTTGCTATAATCCAAGCTTACGTCTTCGTCCTCCTTTTAAGCCTTTACCTACAAGAAAACGTCTAATGGCACACCAAGCACACGCATACCACATGGTTGACCCAAGCCCCTGACCACTAACCGGCGCAATTGCCGCCCTCTTACTCACATCAGGCACTGCAGTCTGATTCCACTTCCACTCACTCACACTCTTAACAATGGGGAACATTCTTATACTTCTAACCATATACCAGTGATGACGAGATATTATTCGAGAAGGCACCTTCCAAGGACACCACACCCCTCCAGTCCAAAAGGGCCTACGATATGGCATGGTTTTATTTATCACCTCCGAAGTATTCTTTTTCTTGGGCTTCTTCTGGGCTTTTTACCACTCTAGTCTAGCCCCCACGCCTGAACTAGGGGGTTGCTGACCCCCCACAGGCATTATTACTCTTGACCCCTTTGAAGTCCCACTGCTAAATACCGCAGTCCTTCTAGCATCTGGTGTTACCGTCACATGAGCCCACCACAGCATTATGGAGGGTGAACGAAAACAAGCCATCCAATCCCTCACCCTAACTATCTTACTGGGGTTCTACTTCACTTTTCTTCAGGGCATAGAATACTACGAAGCCCCATTCACAATCGCCGACGGCGTATATGGCTCCACCTTCTTTGTCGCTACAGGCTTCCACGGCCTACACGTAATTATTGGCTCTACTTTTCTAGCCGTCTGCCTAATTCGACAGATTCAATACCACTTTACATCCGAACACCACTTCGGCTTTGAAGCTGCCGCCTGATATTGACACTTCGTAGACGTAGTATGACTATTCCTTTACGTCTCTATTTACTGATGAGGCTCATAGTCTTTCTAGTATTAATGCGTATAAGTGACTTCCAATCACCCGGTCTTGGTTAAAATCCAAGGAAAGATAATGAACTTAATCACGACAGTTATTATTATCACCATCACACTATCTGCAGTACTAGCCACTGTTTCCTTCTGACTACCACAAATTACACCGGATGCAGAGAAACTATCCCCGTATGAGTGCGGATTTGACCCCCTGGGCTCTGCCCGATTACCCTTTTCACTCCGCTTTTTCCTTATCGCTATTTTATTTCTGCTGTTTGACCTAGAGATCGCCCTTCTTCTCCCCCTTCCCTGAGGAGACCAACTAGATACCCCCGCTCTTACGCTTGCCTGATCCGCCGCCGTCCTTGCTCTTCTCACCCTAGGATTGATTTATGAGTGAACTCAGGGGGGATTAGAATGAGCTGAATAGGCAGTTAGTCCAAAAAAAGACTCTTGATTTCGGCTCAAAAGATCGTGGTTTAAGTCCATGACCGCCTTATGACACCAGTACACTTCAGCTTTACCTCAGCCTTTGTCCTAGGACTAATAGGACTCGCGTTCCACCGCACCCACCTTCTCTCAGCCCTTCTTTGTCTAGAGGGAATGATGCTCTCCCTATTCATTGCCTTATCCCTGTGGGCACTTCAAATAGAAGCTACTGGCTATTCAGTCGCCCCCATACTACTGCTAGCCTTCTCAGCCTGTGAAGCTAGCGCAGGCTTGGCCCTATTAGTAGCAACTGCACGAACACATGGTACGGACCGCCTACAAAGCCTGAACCTTCTCCAATGTTAAAAATTCTTATCCCAACACTTATGCTCTTCCCCACGGTGTGGCTCAGCCCTGCAAAATGACTATGAACAACATCCGTTGCCCAAAGTTTACTTATTGCCCTAGCAAGTTTGTCCTGGCTCAAGTGATCGTCGGAGACCGGGTGAACCTCTTCCAACCTTTATTTAGCTACAGACCCGCTATCAACACCCCTACTAGTGCTAACCTGCTGATTACTTCCCCTAATAATCCTCGCCAGTCAGAATCACATTACCCCAGAACCCCTCAACCGCCAACGAACCTACATCTCTCTTTTAGTCTCCCTTCAGCTATTCTTAATTTTAGCATTCGGAGCCACAGAAATTATTATGTTTTATATTATATTTGAGGCTACACTCCTCCCGACGCTAATCATCATCACACGATGGGGAAACCAGACGGAGCGCCTTAATGCAGGCACCTACTTCCTATTTTATACCTTAGCCGGGTCCCTGCCCCTCCTAGTAGCCCTCTTACTCCTACAAAATGACAATGGGACACTGTCCATGCTAACACTGCAATACACACAGCCCCTTAACCTTTTAACATGAGGAGACAAGCTATGATGAGCTGCCTGCCTTTTAGCCTTTCTTGTAAAAATGCCCCTCTATGGCGTTCACCTTTGACTACCCAAAGCCCATGTAGAGGCCCCAATCGCAGGCTCAATGGTACTAGCTGCTGTTCTTCTTAAGCTAGGCGGGTATGGTATAATACGCATAATAGTTGTACTAGACCCACTAACTAAAGAACTAGCATACCCCTTTATTGTGCTAGCCCTCTGAGGCATTATCATAACCGGGTCTATCTGCCTACGCCAGACAGATCTAAAATCACTAATTGCCTACTCCTCAGTGGGCCATATAGGATTAGTTGCAGGCGGCATCCTAGTTCAAACACCCTGAGGTTTTACTGGTGCAATTATTCTTATAATTGCACACGGTCTTGCCTCCTCAGCACTATTCTGCCTAGCTAACACAAGCTACGAACGAACACATAGCCGAACTATGCTGCTAGCCCGAGGAATACAGATAATTTTACCCCTAATAACCACCTGATGATTCGTAGCCAGTTTAGCCAACCTGGCCCTACCGCCCCTACCTAATCTAATGGGAGAACTAATAATTATTACCACAATGTTCAACTGATCGCACTGAACCCTCCTACTTACAGGTATTGGAACACTAATTACGGCCAGCTACTCCTTATATCTGTTTCTAATAACCCAACGAGGGCCCCTCCCCTCTCATATCATTGCTCTTGAGCCCACCCACACCCGAGAGCACCTACTTATTACTCTACACCTTATCCCCATTATCCTCCTAATTCTTAAGCCAGAACTTATATGAGGCTGATGTTTCTGTAGATATAGTTTAACCAAAACATTAGATTGTGATTCTAAGGACAGAGGTTAAAGTCCTCTTATCCACCGAGAGAAGTCTGTTGACAGTAGGGACTGCTAATCTTCTACCCCCTCGGTTAAAGTCCGTGGTTCACTCGTGCTTCTAAAGGATAATAGCTCATCCGTTGGTCTTAGGAACCAAAGACTCTTGGTGCAACTCCAAGTAGCAGCTATGCACCCAACCACACTCATCTTAAGCTCAACCCTTCTAATGATTCTAGCACTTCTTATTTATCCTCTTATAACCACCCTAAACCCAAACCAGCACCAAGAAGGCTGAGCCCTCACCCATGTCAAGACCTCCGTTAAAATGGCCTTCCTAGTAAGCCTCCTTCCCCTATTTATCTTCCTTGACCAAGGAACAGAGACAATTGTTACCAACTGACAGTGAATGAACACCTCAACCTTTGATGTAAACCTCAGCTTCAAGTTTGACCACTACTCTATTATCTTCACCCCCATTGCCCTGTACGTGACTTGGTCAATTCTTGAATTTGCATCATGATATATGCACGCCGACCCTAACATGAACCGATTCTTTAAATATTTACTCCTGTTCTTAGTAGCAATAATTGTACTAGTGACAGCCAATAATATATTCCAGCTGTTCATTGGCTGAGAAGGAGTTGGCATTATATCTTTCCTACTTATTGGGTGATGATATGGACGAGCTGATGCTAATACAGCTGCTATACAGGCCGTTGTGTACAACCGAGTAGGGGATATTGGACTTATCTTAAGTATAGCTTGATTCGCAACAAACCTCAACTCCTGAGAAATTCAACAAATATTTGCCTCATCAAAAGACCTTGACCTCACACTTCCCCTTATAGGCCTTATCTTAGCAGCTACAGGTAAATCAGCACAATTTGGACTTCATCCTTGGCTCCCCTCCGCAATAGAAGGCCCTACACCGGTATCTGCCCTACTACACTCTAGCACCATGGTAGTTGCGGGCATTTTTCTACTGATTCGACTCCACCCCCTTATAGAAAATAACCAAACAGCCCTAACCACCTGCTTATGCCTTGGTGCCCTAACCACCCTTTTTACCGCTACCTGCGCCCTCACACAGAACGACATCAAGAAAATCGTCGCATTCTCTACATCCAGCCAACTGGGGCTAATGATGGTAACCATTGGGTTAAACCAACCCCAACTAGCCTTTCTTCACATCTGTACCCACGCTTTCTTTAAGGCCATGCTATTCCTTTGCTCCGGATCAATTATTCACAGCTTAAACGACGAGCAAGATATCCGGAAGATGGGGGGCATACATAACCTCACCCCCATCACCTCCACCTGCCTTACAATCGGCAGCCTGGCACTCACCGGCACCCCCTTCTTGGCAGGTTTCTTTTCTAAAGATGCTATTATTGAAGCCTTAAATACATCTCACCTCAACGCCTGGGCCCTAACCCTAACCCTCCTGGCCACCTCTCTCACTGCCGTATACAGCCTCCGAGTTGTGTTTTTCGTGTCTATAGGATATCCCCGTTTTACAGCCCTGTCTCCAATCAATGAAAACAACCCATCCGTTATCAACCCCATCAAACGATTAGCCTGAGGAAGTATCGTTGCAGGACTTTTAATTACCTCAAACTTCCTCCCCTCCAAAACCCCTGTAATAACTATACCCCTCTCTTTGAAGCTAGCCGCCCTCTTAGTTACTATTACAGGATTTTTGATTGCGCTAGAACTTGCGTCTTTAACCAACAAACAATTTAAAACCACACCGAATCTTGTAATACACAACTTCTCTAACATGCTGGGATTTTTCCCAGCCATCATCCACCGATTAGCCCCCAAAATTAACCTGACTCTTGGACAAACTATTGCTAGCCAAATAGTGGATCAAACATGATTTGAAAAGATTGGACCAAAAGGAGTAATCTCCACACACCTCCCAATGGTAACAACAACCAGCAACATTCAGCAGGGAATAATTAAAACATACCTCACACTGTTCTTCCTATCAACAACCCTGGCTATCTTACTTACCTCAGCCTAGACGGCCCGAAGCGCCCCTCGGCTAAGACCTCGTGTTAATTCCAGCACTACGAATAATGTCAGAAGAAGCACCCACGCACATACAATCAACATTCCTCCACCTGAAGAGTATACTAAAGCTACCCCACTAGTGTCCCCCCGTACAACGGAAAACTCTTTAAATTCATCTACCGCAACCCAGGAAGTTTCATATCACCCACCCCAGAATCAACCTGCCACCAAAGCCACTCCCACTAAGTAGACCACTACATACCCTAAAACCGAACGATCGCCCCAAGACTCAGGAAAAGGCTCAGCAGCCAAGGCAGCCGAATAAGCGAACACTACAAGCATACCCCCCAGGTAAATCAAAAACAAAACCAAAGATAAGAAGGACCCCCCGTGCCCCACTAATACCCCACAACCTACACCCGCTGCTACAACCAACCCTAAAGCAGCTAAGTATGGAGCAGGATTTGATGCAACAGCTACAAGCCCTAAAACCAACCCCAATAGAAATAAAGACACAAAATAAGTCATAATTCCTGCTCGGACTCTAACCGAAACTAATGACTTGAAAAACCACCGTTGTAATTCAACTACAAGAACCTAATGGCTAACCTCCGAAAAACCCACCCCCTCCTAAAAATTGCTAATGACGCACTAGTCGACCTACCAGCACCCTCAAACATCTCAGTTTGATGAAACTTTGGCTCACTTCCAGGATTATGTCTGGCCACTCAAATCCTTACAGGGTTGTTTCTGGCAATACACTACACCTCCGACATTTCTACAGCTCTTTCCTCTGTATGTCATATCTGTCGGGACGTAAGCTACGGCTGACTCATCCGAAATATCCACGCTAATGGAGCATCTTTCTTCTTTATTTGCATTTATATACACATTGCTCGAGGACTTTATTATGGGTCATACCTATATAAAGAAACCTGAAATATTGGGGTTGTACTTCTACTCCTTACAATAATGACGGCCTTCGTAGGCTACGTCCTCCCATGAGGACAAATATCTTTCTGAGGTGCAACCGTTATTACAAATCTACTCTCCGCGGTCCCATACGTGGGAGGTGCCCTAGTACAGTGAATTTGAGGCGGGTTTTCAGTAGATAACGCCACCCTAACACGATTTTTTGCCTTCCACTTCCTATTCCCCTTTGTTATTGCAGCCGCAACAGTTATTCACCTCCTTTTTCTCCATGAGACTGGATCTAATAACCCAGCTGGTATTAACTCTGATGCGGATAAAATCTCGTTTCACCCATACTTTTCATACAAAGACCTACTTGGGTTTGTCGCCATACTCCTAGGATTAACATCCCTAGCCCTCTTTGCACCCAACCTTCTTGGAGATCCAGATAACTTTACACCCGCCAACCCCCTGGTTACCCCACCCCATATTAAACCAGAATGATATTTCCTCTTCGCCTACGCCATCCTTCGGTCAATCCCCAATAAGCTCGGTGGAGTTCTTGCCCTACTATTTTCTATTCTGGTACTTATAGTTGTCCCCATTCTTCACACCTCTAAGCAACGAGGCCTCACCTTTCGGCCACTCACTCAATTCTTGTTCTGGACCCTAGTAGCAGATATACTTATCCTCACATGAATTGGAGGCATACCCGTAGAACACCCCTTCATCATCATCGGCCAAGTTGCCTCAGTGATTTACTTCACCATCTTCCTAGTCTTGGCACCCTTAGCCGGGTGGGCTGAGAATAAAGCCCTCGAATGAGCCTGCCCTAGTAGCTCAGTGTAAGAGCGCCGGTCTTGTAATCCGGAAGTCGGAGGTTAAAACCCTCCCTAGTGCTCAGAGAGAGGAGATTTTAACTCCCACCCTTAACTCCCAAAGCTAAGATTCTAAGTTAAACTACCCTCTGGCGCCTACATGTAATATAAAAGAATATATGCCCCATATGGAGTGTAGGTAGTACATCTCTATGTATAATATTGCATATTATGTACTTACCCATATATTATTAGGGCACGTGAGTAGTACATTATATGTATTATCAACATAAGTGGTTTTAAGCCCTCATACATCAGCACTAACCCAAGGTTTACATTAAGCAAGACTCGGATAACCACCAACGGAACCGTTCTAACTTGATTAATTGCTAAACAACATACCTCCAGCTAACACGGGCTCCGTCTTTACCCACCAACTTTCAGCATCGGTTCCGTTTAATGTAGTAAGAACCGACCAACGATTTATCAGTAGGCTAACTCTTATTGATGGTCAGGGGCAGATATCGTATTAGGTCGCATCTCGTGAACTATTCCTGGCATTTGGTTCCTATTTCATGGGCTATCCTTAAGAAACCAGCCCCTGAAAGCCGAATGCAATGCATCTGGTTAATGGTGTCAATCTTACTGTTCGTTACCCACCAAGCCGAGCGTTCTCTTATATGCATAACGTTGTCTTTTTTTTTTCTTTCCTTTCAATTTGCATATACAAGTGCACACTGAGAAAACTAACAAGGTCGTATTAGATCTTGGACTCCAGAGGACTGACGGATCATGGTTAAAAGATATTCTATAAAGAACTGCATAATATATATTAAGTGCATAAGGTCTGTTTACTCCTTCATAGATACCTAAGATCTCCCCGGCTTCTGCGCGGCTAAACCCCCCTACCCCCCTACGCTGAACGATCCCTGTTGTCCCTGTCAAACCCCTAAACCAGGAGGTCCCGACAGCGTATACCCACCAAATCCTACTTCAATAATATATAGATTCAAACACT